TTACTTCGACGAAAGGGATCAAAATTGTCCGAACCCTTGTGATTTTTTATTTTCTTTTCGTTAGGTTTAGGTCTGGCGCGAATAATATTCTACGACTAGCAATTCATTTATTTTCAAACCGACCCATTTACTATCTATTATTTGATTGACTAATCCTTTATATTGGAATGGTTGAAGAGTCAAATGTTTTGGCATTTCGTCCTGAGAGGATGAATCGAAAGAATTTTGAATCAGAGCTCTAGAGTTTTGTTCATCCCTCGCCGTAATAATATCTCGGGGTTTGCAGCGATAACTTGGTATATCTACTATACGACCATTGACTAAAATATGTCTATGGTTAACCAATTGACGGGCTCCAGGAATAGTCGGAGCCATACCCAATCGAAAAAGGATGTTATCCAAGCGCATTTCAAGTAATTGGAGTAAAACCTGACCTGTTGATCCCTTGGCTTTGCCGGCGATACGAACGTATTTAAGTAATTGTCGTTCTGTAAGACCATAATGAAAACGCAACTTTTGTTTTTCTTCTAGACGAATACGATATTGAGATTTTTTACCGGAACGTGATTGGTTTCTAAGATCACTTCCGGCTCTAGGCCTTTTATTAGTTAGTCCCGGTAAAGCTCCCAGGCGGCGTATTTTTTTGAAACGAGGTCCCCGGTAACGCGACATAAAGACTCCTTATTCTTATTTATATTGAATTCTTATTGATGAAATTTCATTTTACAGAATAAACCTAAACTAAAACTGAACTAAATGATAAATGAAGCGAAGTTTACGGAAGTAGTGTACTTGTACTCTAAAGAATAATTAGATGAATAAATATCCAGACCTTTCTATTCTATATATATATTCTATATATATTCTATATAAAGATTCTATATAGATAAAAGGGATTCTTTTCATGGCATAGTTGTAAGTTCCTATAAGATCAAAAATATATTTTTCCATATTATTTAATTTCGGATTTCAAAAGGGTATTCTCAATCATGTAAAAACTCGAAGAAAATAAATAGAGAAAAGCCGGCTATCGGAATCGAACCGATGACCATCGCATTACAAATGCGATGCTCTAACCTCTGAGCTAAGCAGGCTCACATAAGATAAATTCTACCTGCATAGGGATTCAATAAACTATTGTTAGCTATTAATTAATATACTTATATTTGCATTCTTGGCGATTCCTATTAGCTAGTCATAATGAATATGACTATCGAAAAAATAGAATATAGAATTGAAAGGAAATATTCAATACTCATACTTACCATAGACCATAGAATATAACGATTAATCTATCGATATATAATTTTAGTTTTTTTTTCTCACATCACAATTATATAGTACAATTCTATAGTATAGCATTTAATATTAAAAAATATTCGATTCGATCTATTTTTAGATTAAATCATTTTAGTTTTTGCTTTCAAATGATATTTGAAAGTCTTTTTATTACACTTCTATATTTTATTTCATATCATATATATATATTTTTTATATTTATAAATATATATATTTTATTTCTAAATGGAATGATTTGTTTTAAATAATTATAAATTATTGCGCTTTGATTCGTAAAGATGGAAGCTCAGACGAAAAAAAGAATCGACCGTTCAAGTATTCCAAATTGCATGGGAAAAACGAGCAGAAGAGAGACATATATACGTGGTATATCTCCATCTATATTGAATTGCAGATACAGAAATGATAAAATCGTTTCTGATTGGACCAAATGCGGGTGCGGGTTTCCTATAGAAGATGAAAGAAGATAGCCAAGAAATCAAAGAGGAGAAAAACTTTTTCAAGATAGGAATCAGTATTTAATGAATTCAACGGTTCCGGTAGAAATGAAATAAAAAAGAGAACGACATCTCAATAAAAATGAGATCCTAATCTCAAAACAAAAAGGGGATATGGCGAAATTGGTAGACGCTGCGGACTTAATTGGATTGAGCCTTGGTATGGAAACCTACTAAGTGAGAACTTTCAAATTCAGAGAAACCCCGGAATTAATAAAAATGGGCAATCCTGAGCCAAATCCTATTTTCCAAAAACAAACAAAGGCCCAGAAGGTGAAAAAAGGATAGGTGCAGAGACTCAATGGAAGCTGTTCTAACAAATGGAATTGACTGTGTTGCATTGGTAGAGGAATCCTTCCATTGAAACTTCCGAAAAGATGAAGGATATACGTATATACATACGTATACGTACTGAAATACTCTATCAAATGATTAATGACGACCTTAATCTGTATTTTTCTATGAAAAAGGGAAAAATTGTTGTGAATCGATTCCATATTGAAGAAAGAATCGAATATTCATTGATCAAAGCATTCACCACACAGTCTGATAGTTCTTTTGCAGAACTAATTAATCGGACGAGAATAAAGATAGAGTCCCATTCTACATGTCAATATCGGCAACAATGAAATTTATAGTAAGAGGAAAATCCGTTGACTTTAAAAATCGTGAGGGTTCAAGTCCCTCTATCCCCAAAAAGCCCA